CCGGAATTCCTTTGGAAAATTTCAAAAACTTTTTCCAAAGATTAGCTTCTTCTAATTTATATGTGTATTAAACTAATTCAGCCTCATATATTTTATTACTTTATAGTTTACTTTTTCTCACACCCATTTTACATTGTCGGAACAAAAACATTGTTTCCTTTATTATGAACTAAAAAGAGTTAAAACGTCTCTTATCTTGTAACTTAGAATAAACTCTTTTCTGTAAAGAAAAAAGCTATTTATTCCTAACTTATACTAGTTTAGTTAATTTATATGAACAAAAAGAGTTAATCGGCAATATCGACAGATTACCGTGTAGTCCAAAAGGATATGAAAATAAAAAAAACTTCACTGTTCAAATTTTTTATTTTAATATCAGAATAGTGGATATAGGTCGGATTCAAGGGGTTAGGTCCACTTACTTTTGTTGATTTATAATTGATTGCTATAATAAAAAATTAGGAATATCTTGAGATTTAAGTACACAACCTATTATTGTTCATGATAAACTTAATACTATTAAGTATTAATATATTACATATAACAAACATAATAACAACTGTTCAACCCTTTTTGTTACTAGAATTATAATTCATTCTAATTAATAGAAATATAGTTTAAGTATAATTATAAATTAATAAAATTTTTCACTTTTTTATTACAAATAAAAAAAATTATATTATCCCTTCAAATATGAATGCTACCGTGGTAATTTTATGAAAAACCAAAGCCCCTTATCGGATTTGAACCGATGACTTACGCCTTACCATGGCGTTACTCTACCACTGAGTTAAAAGGGCATGATTGAATCTATTTTTCAATAGATCGCTATGTATTTAGTGTATATACATATTATATATATATATATATATATAGATCTTATACGTTGTAATATCTTTTTCTCTTTTAAACCTATAGTGGTTCATTCAGAGACTCTAAATTAGAGTTATATAATTTAGTTTAGTTTTAGTTATTAGGGTATACTTTTGAGTATAAGTAAAAGGGTTCCTTTTTAATTTCAAAAATATCAATGCAAAGTACTTTTTTCAAGCCGGACCCTAATTCCCATCATAACAAAATAAATTTGATTAATATATGTACTATTAATTCAACCTAAATATAAAAGATTTCCTCGAATGATTAATAAAGTGATTATGCTTGTTCTCCAAATTCTTAGAGAAAAAATTAAAATAGAATTTTTTATGGAATTTTATAATATAGATTTAGACTGAACGATTGAGGAATAAAAAAAATTATATATAATTGTGACAGATCTAAAGATCTTTCAGATTGATTCATATGATTTCATTATATTGACAATTTCAAAAAACTGATCATACTATGATCATAGTATGATGGCGGTTGTGAAAGTATGCCCCCATCGTCTAGCGGTTCAGGACATCTCTCTTTCAAGGAGGCAGCGGGGATTCGACTTCCCCTGGGGGTAGGGTACTACGAAAGGAAGTTGATCGTGGATTATCACTAAGCCTGGATTGATTTTTACCGGGTCGATGCCCGAGTGGTTAATGGGGACGGACTGTAAATTCGTTGGCAATATGTCTACGCTGGTTCAAATCCAGCTCGGCCCAATAATTCGCGGATCCACCATGAAATGATAGAACCTATGTGTTGGTCTTCAAAAATGCGCGATCTCAATAGAAAAAACGTCAAATTTTTAGATCTGGATAGTGCTATATTTTATCTTTACCAATATCACTATTTTTTTTTCTGACAAGTTTTGGTCTTGATAATGATCTAGATTAATATCTTAAGATCCGTAAGTCTAAAGTCTAAGGAAAAGAGGAAATAAAAAAATAACTTTTTATTTGAAAGATTAACTATCCTATTTATTTGGAAATAATGAACAGATTATTAATTATCCATGCTGGTCTTGCTAAATAACATATTGGAAAGCATTTGAGTAAAATCATACGAATATGTGTATTATACACTTTATTCTATTATTTCCTTGGGATTGTAGTTCAATTGGTCAGAGCACCGCCCTGTCAAGGCGGAAGCTACGGGTTCGAGCCCCGTCAGTCCCGATGGAGCCAAATCCACGAAAAGAAAGAAAGAAAACTTTAAATAAAAATAAAGTTAAAGGTGTTTTTGATTTTATCAGGAATTTACGTTAGAATTCAGTATGGTATGGATAAAAGATCTTTCCGTGTTTATGCTATTCAATTCTTGACGATGAATCAATTTGTCAGATATTCTTATTCATGATATTGATCCAATTCAATTACATCGAGTGTATATTCATCCGATTGAATTAACAGCCAAAAGATTTATCATCTCTATGGGATTAAATCCCGAGTTATTGCGAATTAAATAAAAAAATTATGGAAGTAAATATTCTCGCATTTATTGCTACTGCACTGTTCATTTTAGTCCCTACTGCTTTTTTACTTATAATATACGTAAAAACAGTAAGTCAAAGTGATTAACTTTAATTAAAACTTAAACTTGGTACTTTTTAGTTCTTATCAATGATTGCAGCGAATAAATAAAAAAAGGGTATAAGTTTCGTGGTTTAATTATTGACCTATACCCCTCAGTATTCTATGAAAGCAGCAATCTATGAGATACTAGATAGTATGGTAGAACGTTTTTTTTACCATATTATCTAGTATTGTGTACTATAACAAGTTAAGTGTTTGAAGATACAGGTTAGTTTAATATCTATCAATCGACACTATTATCTTTATATATATCAAATTTATGTTTGAGTTGATTAAAATCATTCTGAAATAATCCTAAATAAAATTTTTACCCTTCCTATTCTATTTCTTATTTTTTTTTATGAATTGTGATATCCAGTGAAAGAACGATTGAAATCAATGAAGGAATAAAAGTAAAATTTAAAATAACGTATTTGGAGAACAGAATAGAATGGTCTAAAAAAAAAGTAATCCTGTTTTATTCCCAAACTTAATTATTTGTACTTCTAGAGTCCACTTCTTCCCCATACTACGAGTGAAAGGGAAAATGTAAAGACTACCATTAAAGCAGCCCAAGCGAGACTTACTATATCCATGTGAGTTGTGTCCTCGATCTCTTTAAATTAATAATTGTTCACTAATAATAGTAGAATTTCTACCGCATAGTCAAAGGGGGGGGGGTTGATCAAACACTATTGATCAACGAATCCAAATACAATTAATACAGTTCTTTTTTTTAGAAAATTTATAGGAAAACAGTAAGCACAAGCAAAATAAGCATAAACAGCCGTTGAAGGAGTAGAAGTAACAAAAAAGGAATGTTAAGAACATGTCATAATAATAAGACCCATTCTTTACTTTTGTGTCTTTTCATTAAGTCAAAAAACTATATTATAGAATCAAGATAGATCATTATATATGATCTATCGCTGTTTTATTTCTTTTTGATTTAAATCCTACCATCTTCGATTTTCCCTATGAACCACTTGAGTACGTATTATTATGTTCTTGAATAGAGGTTAAAGTCAAAATTTATTTTTAATTTATATATACTAAATAAAAACTAAATTGATTGCATGCCAGAGTACTTATAAAGTTTCATGAGTCTGTATACAAAGTATCTATCTTCCACCCTTTGCACAACTAACAATTGAATTTTTCCTATCCAATCTAATCTAAGACTTCGCCGGTAGACACTACATTAGTAGTCTAATGGGCTATCATACAACGTTTTTTTTTTTCACGACTCTAATCTTAAACTTTAATTGAAGGCATTTTATAGACCATAACTCCCCAGATACTTAGAATCTAGCAAGTATCCAGAGTTTTTTCCTAAACTTGCTGCGGAACATAGCAAATTATCAAAACAGAATAAGGGATTTTGATTCTTTTGGTTATCAGGCGACACCCGGATTTGAACTGGGGAAAAAGGATTTGCAGTCCCCCGCCTTACCGCTCGGCCATGCCGCCAAAACGATCTAAAATAAATGACAAAATTTCCTCTTGTGCTTTTTTATTGTATTTTGGATCCTTTTTTCTTTAATCCCTTTCTTAAAAAAAATTTAATTATTCTTTATTCCTTCTATTGAAAAATAAATAAAGTTTTCAGTTACAAAACCAAAAAATTAGCACAAATTTGAACCGTTAACTATTGATTGGAAATTCATGAACAATTTTTAGATTTCCATCTAAAACTGTATTTTCGTTATGATTACTTAATCATATAAGTACTGATAGGGAGTTAAAGAAACGCGTATGAATTTCAATTATAAGAGCTATTAAATTATAAGAGCTATTATAGGTATATGTAAACCCCATAATTGACATTATTACACAGATATTTATCTGATCAAGTATCTTATCGGGATCCCCATGTTTATATGGAATTTAAATATATGGAATTTAAAAGAAATTCTCGTACTTCACTTTTTACAATTTTTCTTGAATAGCTTGAATAAAGAGAAATCTTGATAAAACATGGCCGTAGCTGTTCCGAATAAAACTGTAATATAATAAAAAAAGAGGGGCATATATGCTGTAATAATCCCTGTGCATTCTTAATAAAAAGAACCCCCTTTTTTTTTACTTATACATTTTAACAGTTACATATTCTATGAATTCGAGTAAAAAAAGATTCTCTCTTTTTTGCTCATTCTTTTTTGAACAATTGAATCCAGGAATAAGTACTAAAAAATAAATTATAGATTTTATTTTTTACGATTATTTTGTCTTTATCTCATTGAACAGATCAAATATTGAATAGAGTTACATTTAAAGTATTCTATTGGATTGGAATACGGAATATCATAATAATGGTAGAAATTCACTCAGTTTTTGTTTTGATATTATATACAAAGCACCCTAAATCTCAGTGGAATGACCCCTTTCTGTTTGTATTTGGTGCAAATTCCTATACGTAAAATTTCATGTGATTTAGTAAACAAAAAAGAAATTCCTTCATTGCTATATTGATCCAGATTATTTGATGAAAAATAAGCAAAAAGGGGGGGGGGGTTAAAAAATGCTTGGGAGTGGAAATGAAGAAATGTCTACAATACCCGGATTTAATGAGATACAATTTGAAGGGTTTTCTAGGTTTATTAATCGGGGCTTAACAGAAGAATTTTATAAGTTTCCAAAAATTGAAGATACAGATCAAGAACTTGAATTTCAATTATTTGTGGAAACCTATCAATTGGTAGAACCCTTAATAACGGAAAAAGACGCTCTATATGAATCACTCACATATTCTTCTGAATTATATGTATCCGCGGGATTAATTTGGAAAACCTGTAGGGATATGCAAGAACAAACTATTTTTATTGGAAACATTCCTTTAATGAATTCCCTGGGTACTTCTATAATAAATGGAATATACAGAATTGTTATCAATCAAATATTGCAAAGCCCTGGTATCTATTACCGGTCAGAATTGGACCATAATGGAATTTCAGTCTATACCGGCACCATAATATCAGATTGGGGGGGAAGATTAGAATTAGAGATTGATAGAAAAGCAAGGATATGGGCTCGTGTGAGTAGGAAACAGAAAATATCTATTCTAGTTCTATCATCGGCTATGGGCTCGAGTCTAAGAGAAACTCTCGAGAATGTTTTTTACCCTGAAATTTTCTTGTATTTTTTGAATGATAAGGAGAAAAAAATTTTTAAGTCAAAGGAAAATGCCATTTTAGAATTTTATCAACAATTTGCTTGTATAGGAGGAGATCCAGTATTTTCTGAATCCTTGTGCAAGGAATTACAAAAGAAATTTTTTCAACAAAGGTGTGAATTAGGAAGAATAGGTCGGCGAAATATGAATCGTAGACTGAATCTTGATATACCTCCGAAGAATACATTTTTGTTACCGCGAGATATATTGGCAGCCACGGATCGTTTGATTGGAATGAAGTTTGGAATGGGTATACTTGATGATATGAATCATTTGAAAAATAAACGTATTCGTTCTGTAGCGGATCTCTTACAAGATCAATTCGGATTGGCCCTGGTTCGTTTAGAAAATATGGTTAGAGGAACTATGTGTGGAGCAATTAGACATAAATTGATACCGATTCCCCAGAATTTAGTAACTTCAACTACATTAACAAGTACTTATGAATCGTTTTTCGGATTACATCCATTATCTCAAGTTTTGGATCGAACTAATCCATTGACACAAATAGTTCATGGGAGAAAGGTGAGTTTTCTGGGTCCTGGAGGATTAACCGGGCGAACTGCTAGTTTCCGGATACGAGATATCCATCCTAGTCACTATGGCCGCATTTGCCCTATTGATACGTCCGAAGGAATCAATGTTGGACTTATAGGATCCTTAGCAATTCATGCGAGGATTGGTCATTGGGGGGCTCTACAAAGCCCCTTTTATGAAATCTCTGAGAGATCAAAAAAAGTACGAATGCTTTACTTATCGCCAAATAAAGATGAATACTATATGGTATCAACAGGAAATTCTTTGGCACTGAATCGAGGGAGTCAAGAAGAACAGATTGTTCCGGCGCGATACCGTCAAGAATTCCTCACTATTGAGTGGGAGCAAGTTCATTTTCGAAGTATTTTTACACTCCAATATTTTTCTCTTGGAGCTTCCCTAATTCCCTTTATCGAACACAATGATGCGAATCGTGCGTTAATGAGTTCTAATATGCAACGTCAAGCAGTTCCGCTTTCTCGATCGGAAAAGTGCATTGTTGGAACTGGATTAGAAGGCCAAGTGGCTCTCGATTCCGGGGTTCCCGCTATAGCCGAAAATGAGGGAAAGATCCTGTATACCGATACTGACAAGATTATTTTGTCGGGCAATAAAAATACATTAAGTATTCCTTTAGTTACATATCAACGTTCCAACAAAAATACTTGTATGCATCAAAAACCCCAAGTTGTGCGAGGTAAATGTATTAAAAGGGGCCATATTTTAGCAGATGGTGCTGCTACAATTGGTGGCGAACTCGCTTTGGGAAAAAATCTATTAGTAGCTTATATGCCGTGGGAAGGTTACAATTCTGAGGATGCAGTACTCATTAATGAGCGTCTAGTATATGAGGAAATTTATACTTCTTTTCACATACGGCAATATGAAATTCGAACTCATGTGACAAGCCAAGGGCCTGAAAGAATCACTAAAGAAATACCGCATCTAGAGGCGCATTTACTCCGAAATTTAGATAAAAACGGGATTGTGATGTTAGGGTCTTGGGTGGAGACGGGCGATATTTTAGTAGGTAAATTAACCCCTCAGATGTCGAAAGAATCCTCGTATGCTCCAGAAGATAGATTATTACGAGCCATACTTGGTATTCAGCTATCCACTTCAAAAGAAACTTCTCTAAAACTACCTGTAGGTGGTGGTATAGGTCGAGTTATTGATGTGAGATGGATCCAGAAAAGGAGGGGTTCTAGTTATAATCCAGAAATAATTCGTGTATATATTTCACAAAAACGTGAAATAAAAGTGGGTGATAAAGTAGCTGGACGTCACGGAAATAAGGGTATAGTTTCAAAAATTTTTCCTAGACAAGATATGCCTTATTTGCAAGATGGA